AGATCTCCTCTGGGTTGAAAAACCTCTTGTGACTATTCTTTTTGACTATAAACGATGGAATAGGCCATTCCGATATATAAAAAACAATAAATTTGAAAATGCTGTAAGAAAAGAAATGTCACAATATTTTTTTTATATATAATTTATATATAAAAAATATTAAAATAAAAAGTAAATTACTAAAAAGATTAATACATAAGATATGTAGACTAAGAGATAGGAAGAAATTCGACCGCCCCCCACATATTTGATACCTTCTCCTACGAAAAAACTCGCAATACCGACACCATTCGTAATTCCATCAATTATTCGTTTATCAAAAAAATGAGTTAGTTCAGCCAATCCTCTTATACCTTTAGTTAAGGATATTGCATAAAAAACATCTATGTAACCACGATTATATGACCAATCATATATACCATTTAGTAGTTTTTCCAAACTAATTTTTCTTTTTTTAGGAATACTTTTAACAAATGAATTAAAGAAATTCAAATTTTGTAAAGATGAATAAACCGGCTTATATAAAAAAGACGCTATAAGGATTCCAAAAAAAGCTATACTGACTGAAAAAGTTGCGTTTGAAATAAATTCATCCAAATCCACAGAAGTATTTATATTTGGATGTAAAAGGTTTATAGCCGGGTTTAACAATTTGGATAATATATCCAAATCCATCGCTTCTTGATTGAATTGATTGAAAAAAGGAATTCCTATGACTCCAATGAATAAAGTAAATAACACTAATACAAGCATAGGAAATAGCATAGTATTGTCCGATTCCGGCGGATATGAGAAAGTGTTCTTAGTTCCAAAATTGCTAATAGTAATAAAAGGGCGCATCATGCTTCTTAAATTACTATCAATCCGATATGCCTTTTTAGAAAAAAAATGAGTCCTTTCATTATTATTCATTGTTAATAAAGTCGATAAACGAAAATTTTTTTTAATAACTTTTTGCCCTTCTTTACCCCATAGAGATATTGAATAGAACGAACTGTTTTTTTTTCCACTGTAAATTTGAAACTGAACATTTAAATGTCCTTCAAAAGTAAGTAAATAGATCCGAAACATATAAAATGCAGTTAATCCAGCTGTAGAACAAGCGATTATTGCAAAAATAGGTGAATATAACCAACTATCACTAAGAATTTCATCTTTGGACCAAAAACAGGCAAGGGGTGGAATACCACACAGAGAAAGTGTACCTAATAAAAACGCAGTTTTTGTAATTGGTACATATTTTCTTAAACCGCCCATAAGAACAATATTCTGGCTTTTATCTGGAGAATATCCAACAATTGTTTCCATGGAATGAATAATTGATCCGGATCCTAAAAATAACAATGCTTTCGAATAAGCATGAGTAATCAAATGAAATAAAGCAGCTCGATAAGACCCCATACCTAGAGCCAACATCATATAACCCAACTGAGACATTGTAGAATAAGCTAAACCCCTCTTAATATCTTTTTGAGCAAGAGCTAAAGTGGCTCCTAAAAGTAATGTTATTATCCCAATAAAAGCTATTAGATTCATTACGAAAGGTATAACTATAAAAAGAGGAAGAAGACGAGCTACAAGAAAAATTCCGGCTGCTACCATAGTAGCAGCGTGTATAAGAGCCGAAATAGGGGTAGGTCCTTCCATAGCATCGGGTAACCATACATGAAGGGGAAATTGGGCAGATTTAGCAACTGCACCGGCAAATAATAGACAGGCACACAAAGTAACAAATAAAAAATTAACTTCATTATTATCAACTACGTTATTGAATATTTCAAACAAATCCCTAAATTCTAAACTACCCGTTATCCAATAAAAACCTAAAATTCCTAATAATAAACCAAAATCCCCTACACGATTAGTTACAAACGCCTTTTGACAAGCATTCGCCGCAATAGGTCGGGTGAACCAAAAACCTATTAATAGATAAGAACACATTCCAACCAATTCCCAAAAAAAATAAATTTGTATCAAATTTGAACTAGTAACTAATCCTAACATTGAAGTATTAGAAAAACTCATATAAGCAAAAAATCTCAAATATCCCTGATCATGAGACATATAATTATCACTATAAATAAGAACCATAATTCCAACAGTAGTGATTAATATTAACATAAGAGAAGTAAGTGGATCAATTAAGTAGCCAAATTCTAAAGAAAAATCATTATTGATGGTCCAAGACCATACAGATAGATAGATAGAACTGTTATTTATTTGTTGAATAAATATATGGGATGAAAAAATCATAACTATACTTAACAGTAAAACACTAGGAAAAACCCACATACGACGAAGATTTTTTATTGCCGTCGGAAAAAGTAGAAGTCCTACTCCTATTAACATAGGGGTTGGAAGGGGAATGAAAGGTATGATCCATGAATATTGATATGTATATTCCATAAAAAAAGAATCTTTTTATCTTAATTAATTGTTTCTGATTCACCGGCTTTTATTTCTTTTGAAAAAGGTCAGTTAATAAAAAGTTAATAAAAAAAGTTAAGATATACAAAACTGAAATATAATTTTCTAGCTTTAATTATTCTGAATCTTTCTCAACTACCTCAAATATTTCAAATCAAGAGGTTAGAATTGGTCAAACGATATGACCAAGTTACGAGTGAAAAAGAAATAAGTATTTTTATTAAATTATTAACTCAAATTTTATGAAGATACAAAAAATGAAAATTTCAATTTTCATTACCGTTACGTATTACAATAATTTATTTATATCTATAGAGCAAGGATAACAAATTTCACCAAAAACAGTATTTTATTTTGATATGAAGCATAAATAACCCTAATTTGACTCATAAAAGTTATTTTATGGGTTATTCAGAACAGAATCAGTAACGAATTTGAACTGATTGATTGTCTTCTATTCCAATAAAAGCCATTTGTCGGAAAGGTTATGATAGAGAAACTATGACCCCAACACGTGACTTTACATAAAATTAAAAGAAGAAATTCCTAAAATAGCTTTTATAAAACAATCTATCCTGTACCTTTTCGCAGATTAACTACTAGTCTCGTTCTAATTAAAAAAATAAAATTAGATGTACTCTTTTCTCGAGCTTGCCCAATTAAATGAATAATAAATGAATAATTAATATAAAAAATTACTAAAGTTTTTTTATTAATTTTTATTAATAACTATAGGGATTGGCTTATTAACCATTTCTAGGTATTTTATTCCATGTATAAAATTAGAAAAAAAAAACTAACCAGAGATAGAAAGGCACGGGTTTTTTCTTTGTATTTATTTTTTTATCAACTTCAATCAATTCGAGTTCTATTGCATAGTAGATTCTATAGATATAGAAGATATAGCTGAAGGAAGATATAAGAGTACCAATAAAATAAATACGAATCTTTCTTCCAGATGTTGTAGATGTTGTATCGGATTGTATATGGCATAGAAAAAAAAACAATTTTTGTATTTAATTTTAAAAAACTACCATATAGTTTTTGTTGCTAGTACTATTTTATGCTATTTTTCTATATACATATTTTTATGAAGGAAGTACAATCTAGAAAATAAATAGATCCATAATTATAATTAATAGTAAAGAACAATCGGTTTTGAACAATAGATGTCTTTGACATCCAACCCTGGCAATGAATAACCTATTAGAATTTTTTAATGGCAGTTCCAAAAAAGCGCACCTCTATATCAAAAAAACGAATTCGAAAAAATATCTGGAAAAGGAAGGGATATTCGGCAGCATTGAAAGCCTTTTCGTTAGGGAAATCTCTTTCTACGAGGAATTCAAAAAGTTTTTTTTGTGCAACAAATAAATAATCCAAAATTGGGAAAAATCTGAATTGGTTTGACTCGAAAAGTAATCTAGTTTCATTTTTTTTATAAGTTATAAAAAAATTGATAATTTACCAAAGTTAAAATAATTAAAATAATCGAATATTTTAAACATTGTTAAAACAATATAATTTATATTTTTAATATTTAAAATAAACTCTATAAAACTATAAACTATAAAAATAAATAATATAAAAAAATGTAAATAATAAATAAAATAAAACAATAAACTAATAAAATAAAGGGCATAATTTAGGTTCTTTAATGGTTTGATCCGATCAATAGTAATATTAAATTGAAGTTGTTTTGCTCTTATAGTCTAATAATAATTTTTTGTTGCCTGAATTTGAAAATCTAAAAATAGTATTTTTTGTTTGAAAAAAGAATAAAAGCAAGTACAAGGTTTCACCTTTATTTTTAGTATGTTTTATAATTTTCAGGATGGGGATTCTTATTTTCCCCATCGATTTGCGAATTCGATAATAACAAAAGTTTGTATTTTTTATTTATATTATTTTATACTATCTATACATATTCTAATATATTTAGAATACTATAGAATAGAATATAGAAGAGCGGATATAAGATCTATAGTCAAAATTAATAGATCATTGAAACTAATTGATTAAGTTTAAAATGTGTTTTATCACTTTCTAAATCATTATTTCTATAAGTTCGTATCACTATATACCCTAACCTTTACCCCAATTAATAAAAAAACTTTTTACCATTTTTAGGTGATTATACAAAGACTGTGCCCATTTTTTCTTCGTGGATAAGTTTTTTTTTGTAGATTCATAAAATCCCATAAATGAGAAAAGAATCATTAAAAAATGCACATTATGTTAATGTTATAAAAAAAAAATTAGTTTTATCCATGGATTGAAGTCCGAAATATCTAGTTACAACAGTTCCATTTTAATGGAACATAAACTAATAAATTCTGAAGAATCCCCAGTGTTAAGTTACATAAAACTGACACCCTAATAATAAATATAATGATACTGATAAAATAAGGATTATTGTTGAAAATGGTACGTTCAAATCCCTAATTTTGAAATTTTCAAAAAGTTTTTAATCATCAATTTGAATGTTTCCTAAAATATATTGCATTGAATTCTTTCCTTTAATCTCGACGATTGAATAAAAATAGGTTATTATGATTTCGAGCAAGCCGCTA